ATGTTAAGATATCTATGAACAAGGGCTATAGCTCAGTTAGGTAGAGCACCTCGTTTACACGTGCGCCAACGCTTTTCAGGGGAGCAAATTGTGCAATGAACATAATTTCTCTTATTGAGAAATCGATGTCTTACTCCATAAATAAAATTAGAGAAAACAAGAGAACAATAGCATGACAAATATTTGGTTTGGTCTGATTCAGGTGCGAACTCAGGTGCCAAATAGAAACATTGATAATTGATAAGGTTAATACTCAGCCCATTCAATGCCAGGCATAATGAGTTTAAGGGCCTCAAAATAACCTCTTTTCGTTCTATGAACTTTAAGGTGTATGAAGTCTCATATTTGACTCTTGGAGCGGAGCGGTAGAGACTCCATTTAACTTAGGTTGATTTAGGCCGGAGGCAGACCTAAGTCAAGGTAATCCTTCTTTGAAACACTTTGGTATTGCTCCTAGATTAGAATACAAATAATGAATCAGAGCACATGGAACCATATTGTTATCTTTTTTTTTTTTATCTTCCGGTAAAGGAAAAGGAAATAAAAATATGGTGGACTTAAGTAAATTTTGACATCTCTTAATGAAAGAGCCCAATGCAAAAAGATGCATGTTGGGTCTTTGAAACAGTTCGAATCATTTCGATAATAATAAGTTTGATCTGTTTTACCGAGAAGGTCTACGGTTCGAGTCCGTATAGCCCTAATACATTTTTTTGTATAGATTTTATTTATTCAAAAGAACAACAATTCATTTTAATAGATCCAATTTCAATAGATCTAAACAGTATTTATCAAATCTCGTATAAAATACCCATCCCTCCTCATTAATTTAAATTTTCGTGGATAAATGACATATGACTTTTTTCTTCTTTTCTTGTCCACGATCAAAGGGTTAGTGATACACTTTTGCTTTGGTATATGCAATATCAGCTAATTTATGAAGTGAAAATCATGACATGATGCTGTCTAAAAACTCCAACCTGACGACCCAACCAAATCTAATCCTAAGTCACATGGGCCTAGGACCCATTCTTTTCTTGGTCTTGTATTTGTAGAAGTCCTCTGACTAATCGTTGTTTGGCAGACCAACATAACAACTCCAATTGATTGTTTTAGAGACGATGAATTGGTCCTAAATGTATCAACCTTAGTTATTCTATATTCTATCAGTTGAGTTTGTTGAGGGATTTGGTCTGTCGAATCGTTCGACAATGTGTGATTATTTCTCTAATGAAATAACTCGATTTTTTATTTCTGAGAGAGTCCCAGTGGGATAGGACAGGTTCAAAGTTTCTGATTATTTTTGATATAGAAAGATATGAGTTGCTATATGTAAAGTAAAGGTTCCTCACAACTCAAGGGATTTAATAAAATCAATTAAGAAAAATAGAAATTCAATCTAGGACAAGGAAAGGGGCTAAAATAGATATAACCATTCGATGTATTAGATTATGTTTATATATTATTTGATTCGTATCGAATCAATAGAAAGAATGATCTTATACTTAGATTTTAATGAAAATAATCCTTTGACTTTGAGTAGAATAGACTAGAAATACCTAGACTTTTTACCCCATATGACTACTCATACTTTCATAGTATATTTATACTTACTATACTACTATATTTTAGTATATTTATATATTATATTTAATTATTTAATCTTAATATATACTATATATTAGATATTGGTATATACTATATATTAGATATTGGTATATTTTAATTATAATCATATTTATAATTTTATATTTACAAAATCATTATAAAAATGGTTATATTATAATCTATATTTATATATATACTTATACTATTTATTTATATTATTTATTTATATTATACATATACTATTTAGGTAATAGTCAATATGTATAGTGTATACAATAAATAATATATATATATATATATAACTCTAACATAATATATAACATAAATATAATATAACATACTAGTATAATATAAATACTGATTGTAAGAGAAACCATTCGAGAGAAACCCGTACTAAAGTGAAAAAGTTTTGTTTGTATAATAGCATCTTATGTCTACATCATATCAAAATAGAATCGAAATAAAAAATAAATGTAAGTAGGATTTTATTTTCTTGAATGAATGTTTAAATTAAACAAGACATGTCCTACAGCAAACAAACTCTATGCAGTTTAATTTAATTAAACTCAATTCTTGTTTCGCCTAAGAAGTTCTGGATGAATTGACAATTCCAATGCGAATTCAGCCTATTCCACATTAAATTAACAGGAGTGCTTTTATGTTTCTGCTTCACGAATATGAGATTTTCTGGGCATTTCTAATAATATCAAGCGTTATTCCTATCTTAGCATTTGTAATTTCCGGAGTTTTAGCACCGATTAGGGAAGGGCCAGAGAAGCTCTCTAGTTACGAATCAGGTATAGAACCCATGGGAGATGCTTGGTTACAATTCCGAATCCGCTATTACATGTTTGCTCTAGTTTTTGTTGTTTTTGATGTTGAAACGGTCTTT